TTGAATTATTTATTTCTCTTGAAATCTCTTCAATGGTTACACACGTCTTTTTTTGGGGGGCCTACAGCCATTATGTGGCATAGGGGTTACATCCCGTATGAAACTTAATAGTATACCACTTCTACGAATAGCTCTTAATGCCGCATCTCTCCCGAGACCCGGGCCCTTTATCATGACTTCTGCTCGTTGCATACCTTGATCCACCACTGTCCGAATAGCATTTCCCGCTGCGGTTTGAGCGGCAAATGGTGTTCCTCTTCTTGTACCCTTGAATCCACAACTACCGGCGGAGGACCAAGAAATTACTCGACCCCGTACATCTGTAACAGTCACAATGGTATTGTTGAAACTTGCTTGAACATGAATAACTCCCTTTGGGATTCTACGCGCATTCTTACGTGAACCAATACGTCTATTTCTACGTGAACCAATTTTTGGTATAGGTTTTGCCATATTTTATCATCTCATAAATATAAGTCCGAGATATATGGATATATCCATTTCATGTCAAAACGGATCCTGGTTTTTTTACTGATTTTTTTGTACATCTGTCTATCAGGTCCTTTAGATTTCGGGAGTCCTTTTTGATTTAAAAAGATTATCCCTGTCTTTGTTTATGTCTCGGGTTGGAACAAATTACTATAATTCGTCCCCGTCTACGGATCAATCGACATTTTTCACAAATTTTACGAACGGAGGCCCTTATTTTCATATTTGTCACTCCTTTTCTTAATTCTGAATCTACTTAAATTTAATTGGAAGAAAATAAGTTTCTTAAAATTTTTAACTTCGAATTGTATCCCTACGAAAGAATGTTGAAATCAAAAAACCACCCAATTATTTGAGTCTTTACTTTTGAATATACTGAATATAATATACAAATTATATTCCCTTTAGTACAAATTATATTCCCTTTAGTTGAATCATAAGAACTTACCACAATTTTGTTAATTTACTATAAATTCAATTTAATTTATAGATTTATAGGTAGTATATGTATAAAATTACGTTGAACCTTTCCCGAAGCAAAACCTAGAATCGGATTTTTGTTCTCTAAACGAACTCGAAACATACATACCATTGGGACGTAGTTCAGTAATTAAACCTTCGCAAACCCATTTTTGTTCTTTCATTCCAGGTAAAAACGGCTTTGAAGCATCAACTAATTAAAGAGGCATAATATTATAAACCTACCTTTTACTCTTACTCTTTTTTTTTTCACAAATATGAAAGTTTCGCATATGATTTAGCTATCAGAAAGATTACCATATATAACACAAAATTTCCCCGCCGATTCCTTCTATTCGAGCCTCTCGGTCTGTCATTATGCCTCGAGAAGTAGAAAGAATTACAATCCCCATTCCGCCTAAAATTCTCGGAATTCGTTGATAGTTAGAATAGATTCGTAGGCCGGGCCGACTGATCCGTTTTAAATTTAAAACGGTTCTATATGGTCCTTTCCTATTTCTTCTATGTCGTAGGGTTAAAACCAAAAAAAAATTATTGCTTTCCTGATGTTTTCTCACGTTTTCAATAAAACCCTCTCGTAAAAGGATTTTAACAATATTTTCAGTGATATTAGTAGATGGTATTCGAACTGTTCTTTTTTCATTCATGCCAGCATTTCGTATAGAGGTTATTATGTCAGCAATAGTGTCTTTACTCATGATAAACTAAGATTTTTGTTGCCCCCGAATTTTGATATAATCAACATGCTCTATTTCTTTTTTCTGAATTCATAAATATTAAATATTTATGAATTTAAATTTAAAGGGTATATACGTGATATACAAACAATCTACTAATTAAATTAATCCATTTCATTCAAATACTATAAACTATATCACGGTATTCCCTTATAATACTTCGGGTGCTAATGAAACTATTTTAGTGAAATTTAACTGTCTTAATTCTCGGGGGATCGCGCCAAAAATGCGGGTTCCCTTTGGATTTCCTTCTTGATCAATAACAACCGCAGCGTTGTCATCATATCGTATTATCATACCGTTGTCGCGTTTGAGTTCTTTACAAGTACGTACAATTACAGCTCGGATCACTTCTGATCTTTCTAAAGGTGTATTTGGTACTGCTTCTTTGATTACAGCAACAATAACGTCACCGATATGAGCATATCGTCGATTACTAGCTCCTATGATTCGAATACACATCAATTCTCGGGCCCCGCTGTTATCGGCTACATTCAAATGGGTTTGAGGTTGAATCATATCTTTTTTTATTGATTTTGTCTTTTTCAATGTAAAGGGTGAAAAAAAAGAAATATTGTTTGTTCAAAACAAGAAACCTACAATTGTTTTTTTTTATCAAAAAAATTATTTCCTTTTGTTCTACATTCCTATCCTATACCGAAAGAATTAATTGGGTTCGTATAGGCATTTTTGATGCCGCTATTGAAATAGCCCTTCTGGCTATATTTTCTGCCACTCCGCTCATTTCATAAAGTATTCTGCCGGGTTTAACAACAGCTACCCAATATTCGGGA